GGTCTGTAAATGTAAATAAGAAAAAAAAATAAGTAATTTTCCTATTTATGGGATTAAACAAAAGGATTCGCAAATAAAAGCGCTAATGCTACAACCAATCCATAAATTGTTAAAGCTTCCATAAAAGCCAGACTAAGCAATAAAGTACCTCGTATTTTTCCCTCCGCCTCGGGTTGTCTCGCGATACCTTCTACAGCTTGGCCCGCAGCAGTACCTTGACCAACTCCAGGTCCAATAGAAGCAAGCCCGACAGCCAACCCAGCAGCAATAACAGAAGCGGCAGAAATCAGTGGATTCATGATAAGTTCCTCGCACTAAAATACTAAAATAAAGAAAAAATAAAGAAATAGTTAATGATACAATTGTCCAATGAATTATGACTTAATTCTTCCATCGCTAAGATTCATCCATAAGAAAAGAACTCCGAATTGAATTAATAATAATATTCCATCAAAACGAAAACTACTTCGATATCTCTTTTTTAGTTCCGATCCACAGGATTTTTGTGAATCCATACGACTTTTTTTCTTCCATTTCTTTTTTCCGAACCATTTTTTGAATTCTTCGTTCGTTCGTTTTCTTTATTTCATCTCTTTATTTTTATTCATTCAATTCCCAGTCAAAGACGAAATCGAAGAATTTTTCTTGGAATCCCTATCGAAATTCACAATAGTAATAGTAGGGCGTATTAGATATATCTTTAGTTCATATATAACTAGCAATATCTAATATCACATATACATGTCTTTCTTCGATAACGTAAACCGACTAGTCATATCTTAGATTCAAAGTATTCGTATCTTAAAGTCAATCGTATTCTAGAATCATTTTTCGAAACATCCACAAAAGTTGGCTTATACCCATTCGATTCCATATACCTAACTTAATTCTGCCCCCCTCGCCTACTCACCCCATTTTTTATCAATCTCGTTTTTTGTAAATTCTTCTATTCCTTTTATTTATCATTATCCAACACGGCTTCAATCGAAATAGACGAATTCATTAGGTCGAATCATTGCATAGAAATAAACATCATTATTTGATTGAAGTAAGCTCGTGCAATTTATTATTTAATATATTAATCTTTTCTTTTGGTCAATCGTTGAATTGAATAAAATCAACTGAAATGGGAATTATTCTATAAAGCATCTTTCTTTTCTTTTTTTTTTTAATCACCCGCCTGTGATACTATAAGAATTTTTATTCTTATTATGACTCTTGATATTTGATATTGGAATTGAATGAACAAAAATGAACAAAACAATATAAAGAGAATATTAATTAGCGGGGGGTATGATATAATAAGGCCAAAGAGGAATTTTAGGAAAAAGATCTTTTAGATCTCTTTCCTTTTTTTTTACAATTCCGCAGTATCGTAATTTTTTTCTATGACTCTTGGTCGTATATCCTGTATTTGGAGATTTATGTTTGGATATTTAGGTTTCCTAAGTAGATTATCTTGAGTTACGCATACATTGCCTTGTTCTAAGCTAAAAAAAAACTATTTCGAAAACTAGTTAATGATGGCCCTCCATAGATTCGCCTATATAAGCCGCAGCTAAAGTTGCAAAAATCAGAGCTTGAATCCCGCTTGTAAATAATCCAAGGAACATGACAGGTATAGGCACCACTAAAGGTACTAAAGAAACAAGAACAACAACTACTAATTCATCGGCTAATATATTCCCGAAAAGTCGAAAACTAAGTGATAAAGGTTTTGTGAAATCTTCTAAAATGTTAATGGGTAAAAGAATTGGAGTCGGTTGAATGTATTTACTGAAATAACCTAATCCTTTTTTGGAAAGACCCGCATAGAAGTATGCTACTGACGTGAGCAAAGCTAAAGCAACGGTAGTATTTATATCATTCGTGGGTGCGGCTAACTCCCCATGAGGTAACTGTATGATTTTCCAAGGTAAAAGAGCACCTGACCAATTAGAAACAAAAATAAATAGAAACATAGTTCCAATAAAAGGAACCCATGGACCGTATTCTTCTCCAATCTGAGTTTTGCTCACGTCTCGAATAAATTCAAGGACATATTCGAAGAAATTTTGACCCGCAGTCGGAATGGTTTGTGGATTCCGAACAGCTATAAAGGCTGAACCTAATAAAATAGCAATTACAACCCAAGAAGTAATAAGTACTTGGGCATGGACTTGGAAACCGCCTAGTTGCCAATAGAAATGTTGGCCTACTTCCACACCGGAGATATCGTATAACCCCTTTAGTGTGTTGATGGAACATGATAGAACATTCATATTGCCCTCTGACAGAAATAGAACTTTAAAATAAATTATTTTGATTCAACCATCTTCTTTGCGACTTGTCTACTTGAATTGTATATTTTGAATACTTGCTAATTGAATACTTGCTAATTACATAATATCCACTAGTTTTTGTCTCTTTTCTTTTATGCGATTCAGGAATAGTAACCAATTCCATAAATCTATGGAGTTACCAAAATAATTTATTTATCTTATTATTAATCAAGGATTTCGTATATAGCTAGAACGACCCTCACAAATTGCGAATACTAATTTGTTAAGAATTAATCGGATTGAAGCGATAGCATCATCGTTTGCTGGAATCGAAATATCTGCGAGATCGGGGTCACAATTTGTATCGATTAAACAAATTGTTGGAATTCCCAAAGTGATACATTCTCGAAGAGCCGTATATTCTTCTTGCTGATCAACGATGATTACAATATCGGGTACCCTCGTCATATATTTAATCCCGCCCAGATACGTTTGCAGGCGTGATAATTGTCTCTTCAACATAGCGGCATCCCTTTTTGGAAGACGGTTGAGTCTCCCCGTTTTTTGTTCCGTTCTCAAATCCCTGAACTTATGAAGTCTCGCTTCTGTAGTGGACCAATTCGTTAACATACCACCGAGCCATTTTTTATTAACATAATAACAACGAGCCCTTATTGCAGCTCGTGCTACTGAATCAGCTGCTTTATTTTTAGTACCAACAATTAAGAATTGTTTTCCCCTACTCGCTGCATCAAAAACTAAATCACAAACTTCTGATAAAAAACGAGCAGTTCGAGTCAGATTTGTAATATGAATACCCTTATGTTTTGCAGATATATAAGGTGTCATTCTAGGATTCCATTTCCTAGTACCATGACCAAAATGAATTCCTGCTTCCATCATCTCTTCCAAATTGATGTTCCAATATCTTCTTGCCATGCCATTTCTCCCCCACTTCCTCTTTTTAAAGAGACGAGGTGCCCTGAAATAAATAATTGTTCCGATGGAACCTTCTCTTCTACCAGAGATTGACCGTTGATACACCCGTTCATTACTTTCTATTCATTATTATATTATCCTTCTTTTCTTATCATTAAGAAATCAAATGATCACAACAAATGATCACAATATAGTTAAAAGAATCTGCTCCTAGGACTCATTAAACCCTCTAAGTAATTGTTCTGATGTATCATGGAAAGTCGTTGAAATGCAAGAGGCAAATAATTCTCTGTGGTGTAAGAAAGAATCTCTCATTTCCCCCCTGAATAAATTCTTTTTTGGGGTTTCCAAAAAAATGTTGTTATGCTGCCTTGAACAGTGCACTAATCCTTTGAATCCGGTACCAACAGGTATTATACCCCCCAGAACAACGTTCTCTTTCAGGCCTTTCAACCAATCGATACGACCCCGGAGAGCAGCTTTTGCTAAAACTCGAGCGGTTTCTTGAAAACTTGCTTCGGATATAAAACTTTGAGTATTCAGAGATGCCCTCGTTATTCCCAATAAGATAGCTCGATAACGTATCGCTTCTTCCAAAGCGCGCCCCGTTCGTTCCGCTCGTAACAATCCAATTATTTCGCCGGGTAAAAAAACATTAGACATTCCATCTTCTGAAACCAAGACTTTTGATGTTATTTGACGTACAATAATTTCTATATGCCTATTATGGATCTGCACCCCCTGCGATCGATAAACCTTTTGGATCTTATTAACCAAAGAAATACGACTTTGCACTAGAGTTAGCTCAGCACCAATCAAGAATCCCCAAGGAATTCCAAGAATTCTTGTTATACGCGCGTTCCAACCCTCAACTCTCTTTTCTAGGTTCATCGATATTGAATCAATCGAACGCACTTCTAACACTTGTTCTACTTTTGGAAGACCTTGCGTTATATCACCAGATCTCGATTTTTCATATATAAATGTAACTAATGTATCCCCTTCGTAAAGGATTTCTCCATAATGCCCATGAACAGTTGCTCCAGGAGTAGCCAAATAGGGCTTAGCTGATCTTATTACTACAGAGTCAACTTGAACAATTAAAACTTGACCCGATTTTAGGTGAGGTCCGTTTTTGGCTATACATACATTTTCACAAATAAGCTGCCCAAGATTAATTATTGTCGACATTTCCTCACAATAATTATGATAGAGAAAATACCAATTCAAATTAAATGGATTCAAAACGATCTTACTGTCTGGATCAGGATTATAAATTTCCCCGTTTTCATCCATTAAATAATATTTAAATACTTGAAAAAGCTGTTTTAAGTTGTTAAGTTTTAAATATTTAGTTGCCGAGATCTGATTATGAGTTATTAAATAGTAAAATGAATAAAAATTTGCAATTTGAAGGACTGTTCCTACGGGTCCCAACGAATTCTTAATTCGAATTAGAGAATCTTTTTGAATTTTAATTGATTGTTTTATCACATTGTGATATTTTACATCGTTGAATGGACCCATTCGAAAACAATTAGATGATGACAAAATTATCAAAGATTGGGATTCCTTATTTCTATTCAACAGCGTACGAATAGTTCCTTGATTTTGGCTAAGTGATTGTTCAACCCTTGCCTTGAAATAAATGGAATAAAACGGATTGGTATTGGTGCGATCTGAACCATTATCAGAGATCAAGCCTGAACCTGATGGATCATTCCTTTTTCTGATATACGAAATCTGGGATTTCACTAAGTTGATTCTTAGGAAATCTCGAATCAGACCATTTGTACTTAC